GATGGACTAAAAAGTCTGCGGTTCCTAATGGAATAGGTAACAAAGCGACTTTGCCGCCTACAGCTACTAACTCGCCACCCCCCCACGTTAAGCTGGTACTTGTTGTTGCACCAGGAGCTGTTACGCCAGGCGCGCCAGCATGGATATTTTGTACCCATTGAGCAAAGATGGGTTGTAATTGTATGGCGGTATCCGAAAACATATCTTGGGGACGGCCTAAAGCACTCATGGTATCATTATGAATGTACAAGCCAAAACTGTGAAAACCTAGAAATATACATACCCAGTTAAGGTGGGATATGATTGCATCGCGGTGTCTAAGGACGCGATCTAATAGATCGTTGTATCGAGTAGTTGGATCATAGTCTCTTACCATAAAAATGGCTGCATGTGCAGCAGCACCAACTATTAGAAATCCGCCAATCCACATGTGGTGTGTGAACAAGGAAAGTTGTGTACCATAGTCAGTAGCTAGGTATGGATAGGGGGGCATAGAGTACATATGATGAGCTACAACAATAGTTGTAGAGCCTAGCATAGCTAGGTTAAGAGATAATTGAGCATGCCATGACGTTGTTAGGATTTCATAGAGACCTTTATGGCCTTGTCCTGTAAACGGGCCTTTATGAGCCTCCAAAATATCTTTAAGTCCATGACCAATACCCCAGTTGGTCCTATACATATGACCGGCGATCAGGAAAAGAATAGCAATAGCTAAATGATGGTGCGCAATATCGCTCAACCATAGGCCACCAGTTATTGGATCTAGTCCTCCGCGAAAAGTAAGAAATTCTGCGTATTTGGACCAATTCAAGGTGAAAAAGGGGGTTGCTCCTTCGGCAAAACTAGGATAAAGTTGAGCCAAAAGGTCACGATTCAAGATAAATTCATGAGGAAGTGGTATCTCTTTAGGATCAACCCCAGCGTCAAGAAATTGGTTAATCGGTAAAGATACATGGATTTGGTGTCCCGCCCAAGAAAGAGACCCAAGTCCTAATAACCCCGCTAAGTGGTGATTCAACATGGATTCCACATCTTGGAACCAGGCCAATTTGGGAGCGGCTTTGTGATAATGGAACCAACCAGCAAAAAGCATTAACGATGCAAAAATCAATGCACCGATTGCGGTACAATAGAGTTGTAACTCACTAGTTATTCCAGATGCTCGCCAAATCTGAAAAAAACCCGAGGTTATTTGGATTCCTCGGAAACCCCCACCTACATCGCCATTCAAAATTTCTTGCCCTACTATTGGCCAAACTACCTGAGCACTGGGTCCAATGTGAGTAGGATCGCTTAGCCATGCTTCATAATTGGAAAAACGGGCACCATGGAAGTACATGCCACTCAACCAAAGAAAGATAATGGAGAGTTGACCGAAATGAGCACTAAAGATTTTTCGAGAGATCTCCTCCAAATCACCGGTATGACTATCGAAATCGTGAGCATCAGCATGTAGGTTCCAGATCCAAGTGGTAGTATCGGGGCCCTTAGCTATTGTTCTTGAGAAATGACCGGGTCTAGCCCATTCCTCAAAAGATGTTTTTACAGGATCCCTATCCACAACAATTTTAACTTCTGGTTCCGGCGAACGAATAATCATTAAGTCCTCCTCTTTCCGGACAAGACATACAAAGAGACCCGCCAACTGTCTTTTTAGTGAATCTTTGAAGGATAGATATTATGATTAGTCCTTTTCTTTACTATCTACCGCCCTTCTATTTTTTTTAGTTATTCACTGGAGCAATTATATATTGAAGTCAATCCGAGGCAAGTGTTCGGATCTATTATGACATAAGGATTAGGTGCCTAACGGACATTGGTTACCCTGGAAAATTATTTCCCGACGTAAAAAAAATCTTTTTTTGTTACGTTTTAATTTAAGAAGCTAATGTATTTTTTTTTAGGGTATAAGCCCCACATCTACTTTCCTTGAGTGAGCATAATATAACTATTTTTATTCGATTCCAAATTCCAAGAAACTTATTAGAATTATTAAAAAAATCGTCCTTTAGGTAGGAATATTTATATTGTCCACTTTTATTTACTTTATTATCTCTGTTCTAGAGCCTATCCCTATTGTTTATCCTTATGAAATATGATATAAAATCGAAGGTAGAAGAAAGGGATATAATGAAATTCTTGATTTGATCTTCCTACCTAAATTATTTGATTAATGGATCAACAACCAAACCGCCCATTTTATAAAAATGAAGAGTGGTCTTATTCAAATTCAAAACGCTTCGTAATCTTCAACCAGTTCTGTGCTTCAATATAATTTCCCGGAGTAAGCGCTATAGCTTGTTTCCAATACTCAGCAGCTTGATCAAACCAAGCTTCCGCAATTTCCGAATCGCCCTGTAGAATGGCCTGTTCTCCTCGGTCGGAATAGGCAGTTCCTTCCCCTAGAACCGTACTTGAGAGTTTCCTACCTCATACGGCTCAGAAATTGCTATCTTAATTTTCCCTATCTTAACTGAATTCAATTTCTCAAAAATCGATCCAATTTCTTCTTGGGTTAAGCAGAAGAAGTTAATTACCTAAGTTTCAAACCCTAATTTTGATCAATAATCAGTCTGATCTTTTCTCCCACCTTCAGAAGAATGAAGCATACATAGACCTATATCCTTCGTTCGAATTTTCTGAAAGGTAACTATCTCGGTTTCGTGTCTTTCATATATGAAATTTCTATAGAATCCTTGAAAAAGACTTTTTCCCATAAGAAAGAAAAAAGAACTTACTATCTTTGGGATCTGATACTACACCGCTGCTTAATCCTTTAGTGGATCGGCTCTATTACATAAGCAGATTCCTAAATTTTGCCCCATCTCGTGGTATAATTAAGCAGTTTTTTTTAGTTGTATCGACTCAGTCGCTCACTAATTGATCTTTACGGTGCTTTCTCTATCAATTTGAGAATTTATCCATAGAGTAGTAGTATAGGCTCGACTTTCTTCTTATTTTGATTCTCGTGAAGTGTTCTTCCTTCCTACAGCTGATAGGGCAAAATCGTTGTTTTGACGATCCCTATGTAGAAAGCCCTTTTTCTAGTAAATATAAATACTAGAAAATTTCATCTTTTTTTCTTCTTTCTTTCTATAGTGGAGATAGTCGCACGTAATGACAGATCACGGCCATATTATTAAAAGCTTGTGGTAAGAAGGGGTTTCGTTCTAGCGCCCGGAAATAATATTCCAAAGCCTTTGTATGCTCTCCATTGCTTGTGTGTATAAGGCCGATGTTATATAGTATATAACTTCGATCATAGGGATCAATTTCTAGTCGCGTAGCTTCATAATAATTCTGCAAAGCTTCCGCATAATTTCCTTCGGATTGAGCCAACATCCGTTACGGTCGTTCATTCTATTCAAAAAATCTCCGTTCCAAAACCGTACATGAGGTTTTCATCTCATACGGCTCCTCCCTTCTGTACATAGTACTAAGCAAAAAATCTATAGAATGAAAATAGAATTAGTCCCATCTCATTATGGACCGAAAGGGGCTGGTATTTTTCCATGAAATCTCTAGCCAACCTTCCCCCAAGAGGTTTTTCTTAACACCAATGAATTCTATTAATGCTAGAGAAAAACGATAGCTCCAAGAATTTCTTTGTTCTCAACGCCTCCTATTTAGAGGAATTAGCCACTTCAACGACCTTTGATGGTTATAAGGGTATCCAACGTACAAACCCGATGGTTGTTTGCTATCCCAACCATTCTTCCCAATCCTGATACCGATTAGGAAAGGGTTAATTTCTAACAAAGTTTTTCTCTTGTTGATTCCTATTTCGAGGTGTAGTGCTTTTCTCCCCTATGCTGCCTATTGGTCCTAGTAGAGTAGGATTAGCCTGTAATACAGAACCTACCCTGTAGGTGTAACCTTTCGCTCAATACTCAAATCTACAATTGAAGCATCTAAGGCCACATCAATCGAGGATACACGACAGAAGGAATTGTTAGTTCACCTCACCTTCCCCAAGCGTGGGCTTCCTTTACTAATTTTGTTCTCTCTATGCGAACCCCTTCTTTTTCTCGTAAGACTGAGATGTAGGTAGGGCTAAAAACAAAAAAAAAAGAGTCAAATCGCACCATCTCTATAATAAGTAAATGCTTTTTTTTCCCCTGAGGTTGTCGGAATTATTTGCAATAAAATATTGGCTACAATCGAGGAGGTCTTATCAATGAAATTTCCATTTATACGGGATCTAGGCATAATTCCCAATCCATTCTATATAGAATTCTTTTCATTCTATCACAAAATAACATAAAAACTTATAAATCGCTCCATATGCTCTAAATGGATAAGAGAGGTATGGATTTTCCCCTCAGCTCAAATTGTTTCCTTTTCTTTCTGTTTGGACAAGAAGGGATATGAAATATTTGACTACGATTGGATTTCATTCCACTTTCCTATTTCTCAACAACAACTTCTGTCATCAGCTATTTCGCGTTTTCAAAGTCATTAATTATCCCATACCCTTTTTTATTTAGATTGTATGCCATAACATACCTTATGCAAATAGAATTATAGGGTTCTTTGGTTCCTTTATTTTCTTATGGAATTCTTCTATTCTCTTTTTATTTGGGTTTTCCCCAAAGAAAAACTTTTGAGGGAGCAGAATTCCTAGTAAAAAAACAAAAAAAATAAATAAAGGATCCTTACACTTAGATAAAAAAAAATTTTCCAATAGAGCCATGGAATCCCCGAATGGTTGTGGCTGTACCTGTACTGCAGGAATACAAAAACTCGCTATTCACTCAATTTATTTTCCATAATAAGTTATGTGGAGAGATGGCCGAGCGGTTCAAGGCGTAGCATTGGAACTGCTATGTAGACTTTTGTTTACCGAGGGTTCGAATCCCTCTCTTTCCGTTTCTCTTAATTCATCAACGTTACCGATCACAATGTATCAAATCAAATAACAATTTATTTGAGCAATAATACCTTTATTTAATAGAATTCTCTAAAGCAAATTACTTTGCTATGTAAAATATAACAAAAAAGAAAAAAGATCCTAAGGTTAATCTATTTCTGCTAGGTGATGGAAAAATACGAATTAAGAGCCTTAGGTCGATTTAGTTCGGGGAAAGGGGAGGGGAAAAAAAATTCTATGAACCTTTCCTTTTGCGTTAAGCTCAAGTCTGACGAGAGTAATATTCTACAACTAACAACTCATTTATTTTCAGACCGACCCACTTTCTATCTAGGATTTTTTGTACTAGTCCTTTATATTGCAATGTATCAACCGTCAAATGCTTTGGCAATTTGCCCGGATCGAATGAAGCAATAGAATTTTGAACCAGACGTTTTGATCTTTGGTTATCCTTCGTAGTAATAATATCTCGGGGTTTGCAACGAAAACTTGGTATATCAACTATACGACCATTAACTAAAATATGTCTATGATTAACTAATTGCCGGGCCCCAGGAATGGTTGAAGCCATACCCAATCGAAAAACAATATTATCCAAACGCATTTCAAGTAATTGTAGTAAAACTTGACCTGTTGACTTTTTTGCTTTTCCGGCGATATGTACATATCTAAGTAATTGTCGTTCTGTCAGACCATAATGAAAACGTAATTTCTGTTTTTCTTGAAGACGAATACGATATTGCTCTTTTTTCCCAGAATGGAATTTCTTTTTCAGATTACTTCCGGATTTAGGCGTTTTTCTAGTGAGTCCTGGTAAAGCTCCCAGACGGCGTATTTTTTTTAAACGAGGTCCTCTATAACGGGACATGACGACTCCTTTTTTTATTGAAATTACATTTTACACAATAAATTTCATTGTATTTACATTACAGAATACATCGAAATTAAAACTGAATTAAACTAAAGGATAAACAGAGTAAAATCTACTAAAGAATCACAAAAAATGGAATTTCATCAACATCTGCATTTTTTGTATATATATTATTTATTTTAATGTTTTGTATCTAGCAAAATTTTAAGGTAGAACAACGTAATGGACTCTGGATTCCCCGTTTAATTCGGAGAAAAAAGAGATTCTTGGTCATGGAACATCAATAGAGAAAAAAGCCGACTATCGGATTTGAACCGATGACCCTCGCATTACAAATGCGATGCTCTAACCTCTGAGCTAAGTGGGCTTACATAACAGAAATAGTGTAACAAATAGAAATATATATAAAAAATCTGTAAAATGGCAGATCTTAATTATTAATCTTAATTATTAACTAGTTTGAAATTGGAAATTCTACTTAGAAAAAAAAAAATACTAGAATTTCATAGAGATAAAGTTAGCTTGATATGCTTAACTAAACGATATTCTTAAATAGGAATATAGAATTTACTAGGATTATAGAATTTATTGAACTTTTTATTTCTCTAACTCGCAAATCCTTTTTTCTAATAGAATCTATTCCAATTTCTATATTAAATTGGATTTTAGATATTTTCTCAATTTGATATGGCTCGGACGAAAAATCTAATAGATAGAAAAGAATAATCTATATGAATAATAAAGAGAAAATGCGAATCTCTTGGCATTTTCATTCGAGCATTATATACATTTTTACATTTTATGAAATATTTTGTTTTTTTATTTGTTAATAATTTAAGGATTAATATTTCACTAAGGAAAAGATAGAATCATAACAAGTGAAATTTAGAATTCTGATTAGAAAAAAAAAAAAAGAATGAATATCAAGCGTTATAGTATGATTTTTACTATTCTAAAAAAGGAAAGAGGGGGTGGGGGAGAGAAAAACTTTTGGATATCTTGATTCCGATTGAATTGCAAATATATCAACGGTAGAATCAATTCTGAATTGCAATAAGCGGGGTCTCTTGAATAGAGACGGGCTGTTAGACTACGTCGAATAATGAATTCAATGATTCAAAAAAAAAAAAAAAAAACTAAGAGATGTAGAAAATTACACAAGGAATCCAGGTTTCAAAGAAAAAAAAGGAGACAATGGGGATATGGCGAAATCGGTAGACGCTACGGACTTGATTGTATTGAGCCTTGGTATGGAAACCTGCTAAGTGGTAACTTCCAAATTCAGAGAAACCCTGGAATGAAAAATGGGCAATCCTGAGCCAAATCCCTTTTTTTAAAAACAAGTGGTTCTCAAACTAGAACCCAAAGGAAAAGGATAGGTGCAGAGACTCAATGGAAGCTGTTCTAACGAATCGAGGTGTAATTACGTTGTGTTGGTAGCGAAACTCCCTCTAAATTACTAAATTAGAGAAAGAAGGGCTTTATACATCTAATACACACGTATACATACTGACATAGCAAACGATTAATCACAGAACCCATACGATAATATAGGTTCTTTATTTATTTTTTAGAATGAAATTAGGAATGATTATGAAATAGAAAATTCTAAATTTTTTAGAATTATAATTATTGTGAATCTATTCCACTCGAATATTGAGTAATCAAATCCTTCAATTCATTGTTTTTGAGATATTTAAAAATAGGATTAATCGGACGAGGATAAAGAGAGAGTCCCATTCTACATGTCAATACTGACAACAATGAAATTTCTAGTAAAAGGAAAATCCGTCGACTTTATAAGTCGTGAGGGTTCAAGTCCCTCTATCCCCAAACCCTCCTTTATTCCCTAACCATAGTATTTATCCTCTTTTCTCTTTTATCGATGGGTTCAAGATTCATTAGCTTTCTCATTCTACTCTTTCACAAAGGAGTGCAAAGAGAACTCAATAGATCTTATGCTATTCATTAAATAGATTTCTTTTTTATTAGAGTATCCATAAAAAATCTCAATTATTAATTAAATTTCTAAGTATTATTAAGTAAGCCATCCACAATGCATAGGACTACCCCCCCCCCCCCCATTTCCAAATTAGGAATGGAATACTTTATTGATTTTTTAGTCCCTTTAATTGACATAGATGCAAATACTCTACTAGGATGATGCACAAGAAAGGGTCAGGATAGCTCAGTTGGTAGAGCAGAGGACTGAAAATCCTCGTGTCACCAGTTCAAATCTGGTTCCTGGCACAGAAAAAAGGATCTACCGAATAGATATTGATACTTACTTTCCTAGTTGTTCTAAATGATGTGCGCGGTACAAAGTTCGTGGTAAGAACTTCTTTATTGGAAAATCGAAATGAAGCCCTTTTTTGATCAGTCTATCTGGACCTTTTTGTATAATAGGAAGTAATTAGAATATAATAGGTATTTCGTTTCGTCTAGGAACAGAATAGCAAAATAGTCCGTGACTTGAATAAAATCACGAGTTGTGTTGTATAAGTGAGTATGAATTTATTATCATTCAATGAGCATCTTGTATTTCATAGAAATTAGGGGTTATATAGTCCTTACGTAAGGGCCAGCCTATCCAACTTTCAGGCATTAAGATACGTTTAAGGCGCGGATGATTATCATAAGAAATTCCCACCATATCATAAGATTCGCGTTCTTGAAAATCGGCACTTCTCCAAACCCAGAAGACAGACGGAATTCTAGGATTATCCTTTTGGGTAAAGACTTTTATGCATACTTCTTCTGGGTTATCTATACCATACTGTATTCTCGTAAGATGATACACGCTAGCTAAAGATCCACCGGGTGCTACATCATAAGCACATTGGGAACGTAAATAATTGTAACCATATACATATAAAATGACAGCAATGGAATCCCAATCCCCTGCTTTTATTTGTAAAGTCTCTATTCCTCGGTGATCGAAGCCCAAAGATCTATGAACCACCTCATGTTTGACTAGCCAATTAGATAACCACCCCTGCTGCATTGTCTTGATCTCCCCCCTTTGTATAAATATTTCACATTTGAAATGTAAGTTTGAAAGATTGCACTGCTCTTTCTTTTTCTGCACAAAAGAACCCCTCTTAATTCACTAATTTGGAGGAAGATACTGGACTTTTGGATTTGAATATAGTTTCAGAAGATATATCTAAACTAGATGGTGATTGATAGAGCAATTCTTGTTCATAAGTTCCGGTATGAGTACTGCGCCGAACATAAAGTTTGTGACTGGTAGTAAAACATCGATTTTTCTTTTGACTTTGACATAGAGTTCGATCCTCAACAATTTCTCGTGATATCTTCTTACGAAGTTTTGTTAGGGCATCTATAACAGCCTCTGGTTTAGGCGGGCAACCCGGCAAGTAGACATCCACAGGAATTAATTTATCAACTCCGCGAACAGTACTATAGGAATCCGTACTGAACATTCCCCCTGTAATAGTACAAGCTCCCATAGCAATGACGTATTTTGGTTCAGGCATTTGCTCATATAATCGCACTAAAGAGGGAGCCATTTTCATTGTTACCGTACCGGCTGTTAAAATTAGGTCCGCTTGCCTAGGACTTGATCTTGGTACCAATCCATAACGATCAAAGTCGAATCGTGAACCTATTAATGCAGCAAATTCAATGAAACAACAACTGGTACCATATAGAAGGGGCCATAAACTGGAGAGTCTTGACCAATTCGAAAGATCATTTGGTGTAGTTGAAATAACGGAATTGGAACTTGTTTGGTCAAGTAGCGGAAACTCAATCAAACTCATGACTGTCTCAATGGAATCTTTTCCTTCTTTTTTTTTTTTGTCTGAATATTCAGTTAAGACCATTCCAAGGCTCCTTTTCGCCATGCATAAACTAAACCAACAACTAGGATAAGCACGAAAATGAAAGCTTCAATAAAAACGGATACACCCAATACGTCAAAACTCATTGCCCAAGGGTAGAGAAAGACCGTTTCCACATCAAAAACAACAAAAACTAGCGCAAACATGTAATAGCGTATTCGGAATTGTAACCAAGCACCCCCCATGGGTTCTATACCCGATTCATAACTAGAAAGCTTCTCTGGTCCTTCATTACTCGGGGCTAAAAGCCCGGAAATCCAAAATACCAAAATAGGAATAAGGCTTGCTATTATTAGAAATGTCCAAAAAATATCATATTCGTGAAGCAGGAACATAAATGTACTCCCATTAATGTGGAATAGGCAGAACTGAAATTAGTCAATTCAGTTGGCATTGTCAATTTATCCAGAACTTCTCTCTTTTCCTCGGTGAAACAAGAATCTCTTTTGCTCAAACCAAAGAGCACTTACTTTCACTTTTGTTTCTTTTGTGCCATGTCTTCCTTAAGGATTCATACAAAATGAAATCCCCACTCTTCTTTCTTTTGGATTTCCATTCCATTTAGATATGGTATAGACCTAATTCTTATACAAAGAAAACTCTTTTGCTTCATTTTGTCTCATTTTCTCTAGAAAATCTAGAAAAAAGAATTGCTCTATCCTTTATTTATAGATAGTCAGAGACTATTAAATAAAAAAGAAAATACTTACTACTAATTAGATTAGAACCTAATTTAAATAGGTTTACTAATGTATGCAGCCTAATGAGGAATAATACTAAAAAAAAAAAAAGAACTCTATTTCATAATTATGAAACAGAATATCCTGTTTTATTATTTACTCTTTCTTTTTTTTTTTTATTTTCTTTCGATTTAGATTTTTTCTATTTAAAGTAGATCTATTTAGATAATCTAAATTTTTAGATAATGTATATTATAGTAATATACTTCAAACAAAATAGGAATTAGCAAAGTGGAGAAAATCATTGCAGTCATTATAGGAAAGTCTAGGGCATATCCTATTTTATTTGAAGAAGGATGGAATTCAAATCAGATAAGGGATCTTTCCTTCTATTGATTTAATAGAAATTCTTTTTTCTTTTCCTGTCTCTATGATTTTCGATAAATCAACCTATGGTAATGCTTTTATCTCTATTCTAGGGCGCAAGCGACCTTTGAGTCTATAAACAAGTACTAATAAGGAAAAGAAAACTATACTAAAGAGAACATAGGATATCCATCCTAAAATCTAAAAAAAAGACATATATATATTAGTAGGGCTATACGGATTCGAACCGTAGACCTTCTCGGTAAAACAGATCAAACGAATTATTATCAAAATGATTCGAACTGTTTCAAAGACCCAACATGCATTTTTCTGCATTGGGCTCTTTCATCAACTGATGTAAAGATCAGTTAATCCGCCATAGTTTTTCTTTACGGAAAGATAATAAGATGGCTCCCTGTGCTCTGATTGATTTATTTCCTATCTAGGAGCAATACCAAAGTGTTTCAAAGGAGGATTACCTTGACTTAGGTCTGCCTCCGGCCTAAATTAAATCAACCTAAGTGAAATGGAGTCTCTATCGTTCCGCTGCAAGAGTTAACTATGAGACTTCATACACCTTAAAGTTCATAGAACGAAAAGAAGTTTTTAGGAGGCCCTTATCCTCATTATGCCTAGCATTGAGTGGGCTGGATATTTACCTTATCAACTAGCAAATCAATAGGGGTTCTTTTTGATTAGGCACCAGAATTGGCACCCCAATCGGACTGAACCGACTGTTTGTCAGGCTACTGTTCTCCTATTCTCTCGAATCCATGAAGTAAGACATTGATTTTGTAATAAGGTCAATTATGTTCATTGCATAATAAATTCCCTTGAAAAGCATTGGCGCACGTGTAAGCGAGTTGCTCTACCGAACTGAGCTATAGCCCTTGTCAGAGATATCTTAACATATAGATAATTTGTTGTCAAGATGAATATTCTGTAATGCCATAGGATATGGATATCCCTTTGATCTATTTACTATATACCATACCAATAATGATACCATACCAATAATGGAGCGGTATTGCTTATAAAAAGGATTTGATCTATAATCGATCGAAGTAATGTAGCTTCTTTTGTGATGATAAATTGCCTACTTAACTCAGTGGTTAGAGTACTGCTTTCATACGGCGGGAGTCATTGGTTCAAATCCAATAGTAGGTAGGTAGGTAGAAAAATTACTAGATAGCATTGGACTTACTTCGCTTCGCTATCTAATAACTTTTTCTACCCTTCTTTCCTTTTTCTTTGTATCAACGAAACCTTTGGATTGTCTTCAATTGGATGGGGGAATCCAATTGATAGCCTCGACTCGTATCCTAGCCCGTTTGAGAGCTAGCTTTGCTTCAACCAATTCTTTCGTACCCTCAGCTTTACTCAAGTTAGCTTCGGCTATTTCAAGTGCCTGTTGAGCTTCTTCTGGATCAATGTCACTACCCAGTTCTCCATCATTTCCTAAAATGATGATCTCATTATTAACTATTCTCGCAAAACCACTCCACAGAACCGCCGTTAACCATTGGTCGTTGAGAAGGCGTATTCTCAAAGGACCCATATCTACAGCTGTGTTAATGGGGGCGTGGTTTGGTAATACACCAATTTGGCCGCTATTAGTAGATAAAATGATTTCTTTCACTTCACAATCCAAAATAATTCGTTTAGGAGTCAGTACATAAAGATTTAATTTCATTTCTTCAATTTGTTCTCCTCTTCTAAGTTTATAGCTTTCGTGCTAGCTTCATCGATGTTCCCCACCAAATAAAAAGCCTGTTCGGGTAGGCCATCTAATTCTCCGGAAAGGATTAGTTGAAACCCCCTAATTGTTTCTGCAAGACTAACATACTTTCCTGGAGAACCAGTAAAAACTTCTGCCACAAAGAACGGTTGTGATAAGAACCGCTCAATTTTTCGTGCTCTTGCTACAGTTAAACGATCCTCTTCCGATAATTCATCCAACCCAAGAATTGCAATAATGTCCTGAAGTTCCTTGTAACGCTGTAAAGTTTCTTTAACTCTTTGCGCAGTTTCATAATGGTCCTTGCCGACGATCCGAGGCTGTAACATAGTTGAGGTTGAATCTAAAGGATCTACTGCGGGATAAATACCCTTGGAAGCTAATCCTCTGGAAAGTACGGTAGTAGCGTCCAAATGTGCAAATGTTGTGGCAGGAGCAGGGTCGGTCAAATCGTCCGCAGGTACATAAACAGCTTGGATCGAAGTTATCGATCCCTTGTTGGTAGAAGCAATTCTTTCTTGTAAAGAACCCATTTCTGTACTAAGGGTAGGTTGATAACCCACTGCAGAGGGCATTCTCCCTAATAAGGCGGATACCTCCGATCCTGCTTGAACAAAACGAAAGATATTATCGATGAATAAAAGTACGTCTTGCTTATTAACATCTCGGAAATATTCTGCCATAGTTAGGGCAGTTAAACCAACTCTCATACGAGCTCCGGGCGGTTCATTCATTTGTCCATAAACTAGAGCTACCTTTGATTCCTCGATATTTTTTTCATTAATTACTCCAGATTCCTTCATTTCCATATAAAGATCATTTCCTTCACGAGTCCGTTCCCCGACTCCGCCAAATACGGATACCCCTCCATGAGCTTTAGCAATGTTATTGATTAATTCCATGATGAGTACTGTTTTACCTACTCCAGCCCCCCCAAATAGTCCGATTTTTCCTCCACGCCGATAAGGAGCTAAAAGATCAACTACCTTAATACCTGTTTCAAAGATAGATAATTTCGTATCTAACTCAATAAAGGCAGGCGCGGATCTATGAATAGGGAATGTTGCACTAGTATCTACAGGACCCAAATTGTCAATAGGCTCCCCAAGAACGTTAAAAATTCGCCCGAGAGTAGCTCCACCGACCGGAACACTAAGAGGAGCTCCTGTGTCAATCACTTCCATTCCTCTCATCAACCCATCTGTAGCACTCATAGCTACAGCTCTAACTCGATTATTTCCTAATAATTGTTGTACCTCACAAGTCACATTAATTTGCTTCTCGGCAGTGTCCCGACTCTTGACTATCAAAGCGTTATAAATATAAGGCAACTTGCCCGGGGGAAAAGTGATATCCAGCACGGGTCCAATAATTTGATCAATACGCCCTGCATTTTTTTCTTCAATTGTGGAAACCCCGGGACGCGAAGTAGTAGAATTGGTTCTCATAATTATCACATAATTATAAAAAAAAGGAATTTGTCGAAATTTTTCTTTTTTTCTTGTTGAATAATGCCAAATCAAATAAAAAAATATCCAAAAATAAAAAAGTTAAAAGGAAATGAATTAGTTAATTCAATAAAAAAGAAAAGGGGACTAGCACTTGATTTCGTTGCCTAAGCGAATCCCATTCACTCGTTTACTCATGGAATGAGTCCAGTGGAAAGTTCAATCAATCTTTTTTTTGATTGACATTTTTCCTTTTGTCAAGGATCTTTGCCTCTTCTACTTTCCTGTCTAGGACTTCGATATACAAAATATATACTACTGTTAAGCATAGATTGCTGTCAACAGAGAATTTTCTTAGTATTTAGGTATTTAGATTCAAAATAAGAAAGGGGCCTATTAAGATAAGAACTTATAAAATTGTAAAATAAGGATTAAGGGATTAGTTTGGGTTGCGCTATATCTATCAAAGAGTATACAATAATGATGGATTTGGTGAATCAAATCTATGGTTTAATAATGAACCATGTTAACTTACCATAACAACAACTCAATTCCTATCGAATTCCTATGGTAGAATTCCTATGGTAGAAATTCCTATAGGATAGAACGTACACAGGGTGTACGCATTATATATGAATATGAATGAAACATATTCATTAACTTAAGCATACTCCCTTTTTTATTTAATGAGTTGCTATTAATTGAATATTTATTTTCAGATTTTTGCAAAGGTTTCATTTACGCTTAGTCCATATCGAGTAGACCCTGTCGTTGTGAGAATTCTTAATTAATGAGTTGTAGGGAGGGACTTATGTCACCACAAACAGAAACTAAAGCAGGTGTTGGATTTCAAGCTGGTGTTAAAGATTATAAATTGACTTACTACACCCCGGAATACGAAACCAAGGATACTGATATCTTGGCAGCATTCCGAGTAACTCCTCAGCCCGGGGTTCCGGCTGAAGAAGCAGGGGCTGCAGTAGCTGCGGAATCTTCTACTGGTACATGGACAACTGTTTGGACTGATGGACTTACCAGTCTTGATCGTTACAAAGGACGATGCTATCACATCGAACCCGTTCCTGGGGAAGACAGTCAATATATCTGTTATATAGCTTATCCATTAGATCTATTTGAAGAGGGTTCTGTTACTAACATGTTTACTTCCATTGTGGGTAACGTATTTGGTTTCAAAGCCCTACGTGCTCTACGTTTGGAGGATCTACGAATTCCTGCTGCTTATGCAAAAACTTTCCAAGGTCCGCCTCATGGTATCCAAGTTGAAAGGGATAAGTTGAACAAGTATGGTCGTCCTTTATTGGGATGTACTATTAAACCAAAATTGGGATTATCCGCAAAAAATTATGGTAGAGCGTGTTATGAGTGTCTACGCGGTGGACTTGATTTTACCAAAGATGATGAAAACGTAAACTCTCAACCATTTATGCGCTGGAGAGACCGTTTTGTTTTTGTTGCCGAAGCAATTTATAAAGCACAAGCCGAAACCGGCGAAATCAAGGGGCATTACTTGAATGCAACTGCAGGTACATGCGAAGAAATGATTAAGAGAGCTGTATTTGCGAGGGAATTAGGGGTTCCTATTATAATGCATGACTACATCACTGGAGGATTCACCGCAAATACTAGTTTGGCTCATTATTGCCGCGACAACGGCCTACTTCTTCACATTCACCGAGCAATGCATGCAGTTATTGATAGACAGAAAAATCATGGTATGCATTTCCGCGTATTAGCTAAAGCATTGCGTATGTCTGGGGGAGATCATATCCACTCCGGTACAGTAGTAGGTAAGTTAGAAGGGGAACGCGAAATGACTTTAGGTTTTGTTGATTTATTGCGCGATGATTATATTGAAAAAGATCGTTCTCGCGGTATCTTTTTCACGCAGGACTGGGTATCCATGCCAGGTGTTATACCGGTGGCTTCAGGGGGGATTCATGTTTGGCATATGCCAGCTCTGACCGAAATCTTTGGAGACGATTCTGTATTACAATTTGGTGGAGGAACTTTAGGACATCCTTGGGGGAATGCACCAGGTGCAGCAGCTAATAGGGTGGCTTTAGAAGCCTGTGTACAAGCTCGTAATGAAGGGCGCGATCTTGCTCGTGAAGGTAATGAAATTATCCGAGCAGCTTGCAAATGGAGTCCTGAACTAGCTGCAGCTTGTGAAGTATGGAAAGCGATCACATTCGACTTCAAGCCGGTAGATACCATCGATTAAGTAGAGAAAACTAGATATAAAGAAGGTCTAAATAAAAAAGAAGCGAAATAGAAAGAGAAAAAATGAGTTACGAATTGCAGTAATTCTTCTTTATTCTTCGAATTGATTGCAATTAAATTTGGCTCGATCTTTTAAAAGATCGAGCCAAATTTAAATATATCTTGATACGATCGTGAGACTTGACAAATCGAGATTCTTCTATTCTATATATCTAGAATACAGAAAGGTATAATACAATAAACAAATACAAATCAAAATAGAGTATTATCATACGATAATGGAACCAAATACGCAGTATTTGCAGAAAAAAGTCTTCGTTTATTGGGAAAGAATCAATATACTTTTAATATCGAATTGGGACCCACTAAGACAGAAATAAAGCATTGGGTTGAGCTCTTCTTTGGTGTTAAGGTAGTAGCTGTGAATAGCCATCGACTACCCGGAAAGGGTAGAAGAATGGGACCTATTCTGGGACATACAATGCATTACAGACGTATGATCATTACCCTTCAACCGGGTTATTCTATTCCACTTCTACTTTAAAATTTAAAAATTTAAATTAAAGGGTATTCTCAAAGAGGTATTTTTTGCATTTTCACAATTGCTTTCTTTTGAATCCAATTTCAAGTTCGATTAGAAAGATAGAAAGGCCATTAAAATGGAAAAAGAAAAATCAAATTATCCATTCCATTCTTTTTTTTAGAGATATAGAATACTTTTTTAGAATACTTTAGTTAGTATTATTTATCTATAAAAAATCTTTATTTTGCAAACTCAAAAATACAATAGTCAATATTCCTTATAATAGATATACTTAATTATATCATAAGAATCTTAAGATATATTTTGAATAGATAGAAATAGTAAATTGGAATTGAGACACCTATTCTATGACAGATTTAAACTTACCCTCTATTTTTGTGCCTTTAGTAGGCTTAGTATTTCCGGCAATTGCAATGGCTTCTTTATTTCTTTATGTGCAGAAAAATAAGATTGTCTAGAACCCACGGGGCCAAATTTGCTAAATGTATTTCCAGGATCCTAATACAAATATTTTTTAGTGTAAGTAATATATTAATATGATAGGGGATATAGCTCTTTCTACACACAAATGAAAAAATGCAGATATAGGCTACGAGCATAAATGCATACATATGCATAGCCGAGTATAGCGAGTTTTTTTAATCAAGGAATTTTTTTGAATAGAAAGTCAATGTATCTAACCAATTATTTCACAGGAGTACTAGGTGCTGAAGGCGATTTCAGAATCAAAATAAAGTAAAGTCAAAATCATTTAGCTTATTCTCTCAATTTCAATTAACCGCTGCTGGATTTAGTATATCTAATATGAATTGGCGATCAGAACACATATGGATAGAACTTCTAAAAGGTTCTCGAAAAAGAGGTAATTTTTTCTGGGCCTGTATTCTTTTTCTAGGTTCATTAGGATTCTTAGCGGTTGGGGCTTCCAGTTATCTTGGTAAGAATATGATATCCGTACTTCCATCTCAACAAATTCTTTTTTTTCCGCAGGGGGTCGTGATGTCTTTCTACGGAATCGCGGGCCTATTTATTAGCTCCTATTTGTGGTGCACTATTTTGTGGAATGTAGGCAGTGGTTATGACCGATTTGATAGAAAAGAGGGAATAGTGTCCATTTTTCGTTGGGGATTCCCTGGAATAAAACGTCGCATCTTCCTTCGATTCCTTGTGCGGGATATCCAATCAATTAGAATTCAGGTTAAAGAGGGTCTTTATCCTCGTCGTATCCTTTATATGGAAATACGTGGCCAGGGGGTCATTCCCTTGACTCGTACTGATGAGAAATTTTTTACTCCACGAGAAATGGAACAAAAAGCTGCCGAATTGGCCTATTTCTTGCGCGTACCAATTGAAGTATTTTGAGTACCAATTGCAATTTTTTAATTTAAATTAAATTGGAAGGGTATTTTGAGTATTTATCTAAAGGAAGGAACAACCAAGGATAAGAGAAAATTGCTTCTAATTTCTAATTTGTTTTGTCCAAGTGAGATATACGGCCTAATATTCTTCCCTTTTCATATGAAAGAAAGGGCTTTTTTTTTTATTCTATTTCTCTATTCCACTCCATTTAGATCTAAGAAAGAACCCAATACAATGAAATTCCCCTAGTATACAAAAAGAGAAATAGATACAAACACAAGGTCTCAAACCTTGTTATAGAATTTTTTCTTCAAAAAAAAAAGAAATATCATATAGAGTCAGCGAATGAAGTGGATTCATTAACAACTCAATTTACAGATCAAAAATGAAAAAAAAGAAAGCATTGCCTTCTTTCCTATATCTTGTATTTATCGTACTTTTGCCCTGGGGAGTCTCTTTCTCTTTTAACAAATGTCTGGAACTTTGGATTAAGAATTGGTGGAATACCAGGCAACCTGAAACTCTCTTAACGGATATTCAAGAGAAAAGGATTCTAGAAGGATTCATAGAATTAGAAGAGCTTTTTCTCTTGGACGAGATGATAAAAGAGAAACCGAAGACACATGTACAAAAACCTCCTATAGGAATACACAAGGAAATAATACAATTGGCCAAAATAGATAACGAGGACCATCTCCATCTCATTTTGCATTTCTCAACAAATATAATCTGTTTGGCTATTCTAAGTGGTTCTTTTTTTCTGGGTAAAGAGGGACTTGTCATTTTGAATTCTTGGGTTCAGGAATTCTTCTATAACTTAAATGACTCAATAAAAGCTTTTTTTATTCTTTTAGTTACGGATTTTTTTGTTGGATTTCACTCCACCCGCGGTTGGGAACTACTAATTCGTTGGGTCTACAACGATCTTGGATGGGCTCCTAACGAACTAATTTTCACTATTTTTGTTTGTAGTTTTCCTGTGATTCTAGACACGTGTTTGAAATTTTGGGTCTTTTTTTGTTTAAACCGTCTATCTCCTTCGCTTGTAGTCATTTATCATTCAATTAGTGAAGCATAATTGGCTTTTCTAATTATTAATAAAATTAGCATTTTTATCCCTTTAGAAAGAAAGCCTTTTTTCTTTTTAGCAAAATTCTTTCTATTTCTAACTGCTCAAGGTATTCATCATTCCAGTACAACTGTTGCAGTAGAATGACAACAGACTTGTGTATAGGGAACTAGATTAACTTAGCTACCTATCTAATTTATTGTAGAAATTCCGGGATCCACGATTGGACATGGAAAATAGAAATACTTTTTCTTGGTTAAAGGAACAGATGATTCGATCGATTTCTGTATCGATCATGATATATGTAATAACTCGGACATCTATTTCAAATGCATATCCCATTTTTGCGCAGCAGGGTTATGAAAACCCGCGGGAAGCAACTGGACGAATTGTATGTGCCAACTGCCATTTAGCTAATAAGCCCGTGGATATTGAAGTTCCCCAAGCTGTGCTTCCCGATACTGTATTTGAAGCAGTTCTTCGAATCCCTTATGATATGCAGCTGAAACAAGTTCTTGCTAATGGGAAAAAGGGAGGGTTGAATGTGGGTGCTGTTCTTATTTTGCCTGAGGGATTCGAATTAGCGCCGCCAGACCGTATTTCTCCTGAGTTGAAAGAAAAGATAGGAAATCTCTCTTTTCAGAGTTATCGTCCCAATAAAAAAAATATTCTTGTGATAGGCCCTGTTCCCGGTAAGAAATATAGTGAAATTGTCTTTCCCATTCTTTCCCCCGATCCCGCTACAAAAAAAGATGTTAATTTCTTAAAATATCCCATATATGTAGGGGGAAACCGAGGAAGGGGACAGATCTATCCCGATGGTAGCAAGAGTAACAATACAGTTTATAATGCTACGTCAACAGGTATAGTAAAAAAAATACTACGTAAAGAAAAAGGGGGATATGAAATATCCATAGTTGATGCGTCGGATGGGCGCCAAGTGAT